AAACAGACAACGAATTAATCTTCATAAATTCGATTTCATCATAAATGCGAAATATTTATCTTAGAAAAATGACAAATAAAAAAGAAAAGTGCGGGAGAGATAAAAAGATGCAGGGTCGTTTGTCTGTTTGGCTAGTCAAACACGGGCTAGTTCATAGATCTTTGGGCTTCGATTACCAAGGAATAGAGACTTTACAAATAAAGCCTGAGGATTGGCATTCCATTGCTGTTATTTTATATGTATATGGTTACAATTATCTACGTTCCCAATGTGCCTATGATGTAGCACCAGGCGGACTGTTAGCCAGTGTGTATCATCTTACGAGAATAGAGTATGGTGTAGATCAACCGGAAGAGGTATGTATAAAAGTATTTGCTCCAAGGAGTAACCCTAGAATTCCGTCTGTTTTCTGGGTTTGGAAAAGTTCGGATTTTCAAGAACGAGAATCTTATGACATGTTGGGAATCTCTTATGAAAATCATCCACGGCTGAAACGTATCTTAATGCCCGAAAGTTGGATAGGGTGGCCTTTACGTAAGGATTACATTGCCCCCAATTTTTATGAAATACAAGACGCTCATTGAATGATAAGAAACTAATTACAACTTCGAATATTCAAGGAATATTTGTACATTTTCTTCTAGCTCAAACAGAGGAATTGAGGTTTCATTCGTATTCTTATGGATAGGCTAATAAATAAAAAGAAATAAAAGACAATACATCATTGAGATTCTCGATTTTTGAAGAGACTTTTTTATTTATTTTATTTCGGACGAGCCGAGACAATAGGATGAACAACAAGGGTTCTGTACCGTGAACTTTGTATCGCGCACATCACTTAGATGAACTCTAGAGAGTCGCATAGAAGGGAATGAAGAAATGGAATATGAAAGAGAATACAAAGAAATAAATGAAAGGGGATCGGCTTCTATTTGTACTGTAGCTGAGATGAGTCTTGGTTATTTCTATCCTTGAACTACTCTAGACCCGTCTTTTTGTTGGGCCTTTCAACCAACTATTTTAATCTTTTAATTAAATATGTATGAAGTATTACCATTCTTTTTGAATGTGAGAAGCCGCAGTGTGAACAAATAAAAAAGAAGAGGAAAGATAAGCAAATTTTGTCTTTTACTACATTATAATAGACACATTAGAATAGACTCTTTGCTCATTTTAAAAAGAGAAAAAAATACAAAATAAAATAAATAAAGAGAGGGTTTACTCTCAGATACCTAGCTAGATAAGTATGTATTAGGTCGATCCATATCAATTAATTTGTAGAGTAGATACTCATACAAATTAATCATATGCCAGGAACCAGATTTGAACTGGTGACACGAGGATTTTCAGTCCTCTGCTCTACCAACTGAGCTATCCCGACCATTACCGACGCATTATCCTCATAATACTAGATGACTTGGGTCTATGTCAATTAAAAATGAAAACAAAAAAAAAACGAAAAAGTATTAAATTAAAGGTCTCGAACAGGAATTTCTTGGATCTTCAAAAGGAAGACTTTGTAAATTTCCATATGAGTAATCATATGTATTATGAATCATTCAAATCAAATAGGTATTCCTTGCTCAAGAGATTTCTACGTATATCATATATATCACAATATATCACACTATATCACAAGACTTGTGATAAGAGAACAAAATTCTGCTATGCTAGGATACGCTTGTAAAACGGCAAAGAATAGGATGAATGAGAAACATAAGGAACTTTGAACCACTAACAAAAAGGGTAGGATAAAATAAATAGACAGCAAACGGGCTTTTGGGGGTTGGGGATAGAGGGACTTGAACCCTCACGATTTTTAAAGTCGACGGATTTTCCTCTTACTATAAATTTCATTGTTGTCGGTATTGATATTGACATGTAGAACGGGACTCTATCTTTATTCTCGTCCGATTAATCAGTTTTTCAAAAGATTTATCAGACTATGGAGTGAATGATTTGATTAATGACTATTCTATTCGATTCTTTCTTCAACTTGGAATCGATTCACAACAATTCTTTTTATTTTTCATATTTTCATATAAATATAAATTGATTTTGCATATAATAGAAATAAAAAAAAAAATACGGGTTCGGTTCGTCTTTTTTGAGATAGTTTTTCATTAGTATACCTATTTTTTTATAGGTATATCTTGCATCCTTTCTAGAGTTTCGATATTCGATATAAGGATTCCTTTACCAACAGTCAACCCCATTTGTTAGAATAGCTTCCATTGAGTCTCTGCACCTACCCTTTCCTTTTTTTATTATTCTCGCTTGCTGAACCTTTGTTCATGTTTATTTTCGTAAAATAATAAAATAATAGGATTTGGCTCAGGATTGCCCATTTTTCATTCCAGGGTTTCTCTGAATTTGAAAGTTATCACTTAGTAGGTTTCCATACCAAGGCTCAATCCAATTAAGTCCGTAGCGTCTACCAATTTCGCCATATCCCCTTTTGTGTCTTGAGATTAGGATCTCATTAGGATGCCCCTCCTTT